TATGTGGAATAGGGGTTACATCTCGTACAAAAGTTAAGAGTATACCACTTCTACGAATAGCTCGTAATGCTGCGTCTCTCCCCAGACCGGGACCTTTTATCATTACTTCTGCTCGTTGCATACCTTGACCAAGTACTGTCCGAATAGCATTTGCTGCGGCAGTTTGGGCGGCAAAGGGTGTCCCTCTTCGCGTACCTGTGAATCCACAAGTACCGGCCGAGGACCAGGAAATCACCCGACCTCGTACATCGGTAACCGCAACAATGGTATTATTGAAACTTGCTTGAACATGAATAATCCCTTTTGATATTCTACCTGCATTTTTACGTAAACGTATATTCCTACGCGAACCCGTTCTTGGTATAGCTTTTGCCATATTTTATCATCTCATAAATAGGAGTCATAAATCTATGGATATATCCATTTCATGTGCAAACCGATTTTTTTGTACATTGAGCTCTTTAGCGAGTTTTATTATCCTTGTCTTTGTTTATGTCTCGAGTTGGAACAAATTACTATAATGCGACCTCGCCTACGTATTAGTCGACATTTGTCACAAATTTTACGAATGGAAGCTCTTATTTTCATATTTCTCATTCCTTTGCATCTACTGCATCCATTTTTTGGTAGAAACGAAAGTAAGTTTCTTGATATTTTTCATCTTGAATTAGATTGAATCAAAATCACCTAATCTTTCGAATCCTTGTTTCTGAGTCGATAAATTATTCGCCCTCGGGTCGAATCATAACGACTTACTTCAATTTTGACTTTATCCCCCGGTAGTATCCGTATAAAACTACGTCTAATCTTTCCTGAAACATAACCTAGAATCAAATTTTCATTATCTAAACGAACTCGGAACATGCCATTTGGAAGCGATTCAGTAATTAAACCTTCATGAATCCACTTTTGTTCTTTCATTTCAGGTAAAGCCTCCTTGAGGTATCAACTAATGGAGAAGAAACGATATGATATTTCTTTTAGGAAGATCTTTCGGATGCCTTTTGTATATAAAGTATATAAAAAAAGGGTTACCATATATAACACAAAATTTCTCCCCCAAGTCCTTCTAGTCGAGCCTCCCGGTCTGTCATTATACCTTGAGCAGTAGAAAGAATTACAATACCCATCCCACCCAAGATTCTAGGAATTCGTTGAGAGTTCGAGTAGATTCGTAGGCCGGGGCGACTGATCCGTTTTAAATTTAACAAATTTCGATAAGGTCTTTTCCTATTCCTTCTATGATGCAGGGTTAAAACAAAAAACGATTTGTCTTTTTCGTGATGTTTTCTGACGTTTTCGATAAAACCTTCTCGGAAAAGTATTTGAACAATATTTTGGGCAATATTAGTAGAGCCTATACGAAGAACTCTTTTTTTATCCATATCAGCATTTCGTATAGAGGTTATTATCTCGGAAATAGTGTCTCTACTCATGATAGACTAAAATTCTGGGTTCCTCTTGGATATAATAAACATGTTTTGTTTGTTTTTCTTGGTATTGGTTTCTTAATAGATAGGAATTTTTCATTAAGGTATATGCGTAACATAGAATCTACAAATTAATCTAGTTGTTAATCTTTTTCTTTCAAATACCCCAACCCCAAAGAGATCACAATCTCCTTTTTGCTTTTATAATACCTCGGGCGCCAATGAAACTATTTTAGTAAAATTTAATTGTCTCAATTCGCGGGGGAGTGCACCAAAGATTCGCGTTCCCTTTGGATTTCCTTCGTGATCAATCACAACGGCAGCATTGTCATCATATCTTATTAGCATACCATTATCACGTTGAAGTTCTTTACAGGTCCGGACAACTACGGCTCTGACTATTTCTGATTTTTCTAGGGGCATATTAGGTACTGCTTCTTTGATCACAGCAACAATTATGTCACCAATATGAGCATATCGACGATTGTTAGCCCCTATGATTCGAATACACATCAATTCTCGAGCCCCGCTGTTATCTGCGACATTTAAACGGGTCTGTGGTTGAATCATATCAAATTTTTGTCTAGTCTTCCAATGCAAAAGATGAAGAAAATCAAAGAAATATTGGTTATTCAAAAAAACCGAGTTTTTGTTTGATTTACAAAACTCCTATCTATCAGTTCTACATTTTTATCTTTATCCCGAAATCACAAATTTCGTTCGTATAGGCATTTTGGACGCTGCTATTAAAATAGACCTTCGAGCTATATTTTCGTTTACTCCGCCCATTTCGTATAGGATTCGACCCGGTTTTACAATAGCTACCCAATACTCGGGGGATCCTTTACCCGAACCCATACGTGTTTCAGCAGGTCTTATTGTAACAGGTTTGTCTGGAAATATACGGACCCAAATTTTTCCACCACGGCGTGCATTTCGTGTCATTGCTCGCCGCCCGGCTTCGATTTGTCTAGATGTGATCCAAGCGGGTTCAAGTGCCTGAAGCGCATATTTACCAAAACAAATACGATTACCTCGATAAGACATTCCCTTCATTCTTCCTCTATGTTGTTTACGGAATCTAGTTCTTTTGGGGTTATAGTTGATGGTTGTTTCGAATTCCATCTCTACTACAGAACTGGATATGAGAGTTTCTTCTCATACAGCTCCTCACGAATAAAAAAAATAAATGTAATTTATATTAAATGGATATTAGAACCGTTTTAGACCAAATTTTTTCTATTTAAAACGTCCTACCTAATCTTTACCAATAAATACAAAAATTTTCGCGGGCGAATGTGTACTCTTTCAATCTTCGTAGCATTTGTTTTTTTTTGTGTTGTGACTTATGAAAAAAGATTAATTGATTTTTGGTTTATTTCGCCATCCTGGCTAGTGAATGAGTCCGATTTTAAATCGTTTGCATTCAAAGCTTCCATCGTTCCCACTGCTTCGTTCTTAATGATTAGGTCAGAATTCGCCAACGGAGCTTCTACTCTAATGGAATTTAATCATGAGTCAATCTTCTTAGTCTTTATTGTCCCTAAGCTCTTGTTTTTTTTTTTATTTTTGAAGGATTCAGTGAATCGTTCAGCGACTCTTTCAGTATATATCAGAGTATTTATGCTTTGTTACATTGTTTTTTTAGGAGATGACTCCTAGACCTTACATAGTAATATTTGACTTGTAGATCATGGATATTGTTTTTTCTCTCTTTCTCTCAGTCTTCCATTTTTCAGTTTTTTATTTTGTTTTTTAACTTAGAATTCAAGTTTCTTTTCAGTTGCTCCAAGTATATGACCAAATTAGCGCATATCTTGACTGGCTCTTTAGATCGAGATAATACGAAGTAATAGGTTGGTTTTTAATAGTAGCGGGCAGGTTTTTTGAATCCTAAACCCTCACAAAATCCAACGAGTCACACACTAAGCATAGCAATTATATCAAAAATAAAGTGAATCGAATTTTTATTTAAACTTATAGAATTGTAAAAGACTTCCATTGTTTCGAAAAAAGAAAAGAGCAAAAAAGCTACTCCTTTTTCTTCAATCAATCACACTAAATCAAATGTTTTCTATGCTTCTTTATTAATACAAATCCAAATTTTTATTCCTAATACCCCATATATAGTTCGAGCTGTATACGAACAATAATCAATTTTAGCTCGAATGGTTTGTAGAGGAACCCTACCCTCTCGCATCCATTCGACACGTGCAATTTCTTTTCCGTCAATACGTCCGGAAATTTGCACTTGAATTCCTTTTGTATCGGCTTGTTCAGTTAATTCAATAGCCTTTTTTATCGCTTTTCGAAATGAAACTCTATTCTTTAATTGTCCGGCTAAAAATTCGGCAAGAATAGTTGGGTTACCATAAGGTTTGGGGATTCTTGTGATAGCAATGTTCAGTTTTCGGTTTACATAAGGAAATTCCTTTTGTATATTCATCTGTAATTCTTCGATTCCTCGCGGTCTCTTTTCAATTAATAACTTTGGGAATCCCATAAAAATTATGACCTGGATTAAATCGATTCGTTTTTGAATCTCTATACGGGCAATTCCCTCGTTCCCAGAAGTTATTCTTATCTTTTTTTGTATATAATTTTTTAAAAAATCTCTTATTTTTTGATCTTCTTGTAAATCTTCCGAATACTTTTTTGGTTGTGAAAACCAAATGGAATAATGACTTTGAGTTGTACCAAGTCTGAAACCAAGTGGATTTATTTTTTGTCCCATACTACCCCCACTACTATAAACTATAATATATTATGATATATAATAGTTGATAATAGTTGAACTTTTTTATTTTACAGGATACATATCTTCATATTCATCTAACGATATATCTTTCACTACAATAGTTATATGACAGGCAGCTTTTTTTATTGCTGAACTACGCCCTCGAGCTCGAGTTTGGAATTTTTTCCTGGTAGTACCTTTGTTAACCTCAGCTTTACTAATGACTAAATTGGCTTTGTCGGAACCCAGAATGCACCGGGCATTCGATGCTGCGGAATAAACCAATTTTAAAATTGGATAACATGCTCTATAGGACATGAGTTCTAGTATCATAAGTGTTTCCTCGTAGGAACGGCCTCGGATTTGATCAATTATTCTTCGTGCTTTGTCGTCTGATATAGATATATGTTCACCTGAAGCATATACTTCAGTTTTTTTTTTCTTTAGCAAAAGATTTGGACGATCTGAAGTAAATACTACTTCTTTTTCTTCTTCTTCTTTTTTTTTCGGTAGTAAAAATTTTAGAATCATAAGTTTTTTAAGAAAAAATTAACGACGGGATCGATTATCATTTTTTGCGTGTCCTCGGAAATTAAAAGTGGTTACAAATTCTCCTAATTTGTGACCTACCATACGATCTGTTATATAAATAGGCAAATGCTCTTTGCCATTATGAATGGCAATTATATGTCCGACCATTATGGGTATAATGGTAGACGCCCGGGAAAAAGTTTTTACTATTTCTTTTTCTGCTTTTTGATTAAGTTGATCTATTTTTTTGACTAGATGATTCGCTACAAAAGGATTTTTTTTTAGTGAACGTATCACAGCTT